GCTAGCGTAGCTTAACTAAAGCATAACACTGAAGATGTTAAGATGGGCCCTAGACAGCTCCGCAGGCACAAAGGCTTGGTCCTGGCCTTACTATCAATTTTAACCCAATTTACACATGCAAGTCTCCGCACCCCTGTGAGAATGCCCTTAATCCCCCAACCATGTAGGGGAAAAGGAGCAGGTATCAGGCACGCACCCGCAGCCCAAGACGCCTTGCTAAGCCACACCCCCAAGGGAACTCAGCAGTGATAAACATTGAGCTATGAGCGTAAGCTCGACTCAGCCAGAGTTAAGAGGGCCGGTAAAACTCGTGCCAGCCACCGCGGTTATACGAGAGGCCCCAACTGATAGTCCACGGCGTAAAGCGTGATTAAAGGATACCTACTACACTAGAGCCAAAAGCCCCCTAAGCTGTCATACGCACTTGAGAGCCCGAAGCCCAACCACGAAGGTAGCTCTACCCAACAAGGACCCCTTGAACCCACGACAACTGAGACACAAACTGGGATTAGATACCCCACTATGCTCAGTCATAAACTTTGGTGATAAATTACACATATTGCCCGCCAGGGTACTACGAGCGCTAGCTTAAAACCCAAAGGACTTGGCGGTGCCCCAGACCCACCTAGAGGAGCCTGTTCTAGAACCGATAATCCCCGTTAAACCTCACCACTTCTTGTCATTACCGCCTATATACCGCCGTCGTCAGCTTACCCTGTGAAAGACTAATAGTAAGCAAAAATGGCACACCCAAAAACGTCAGGTCGAGGTGTAGCGAATGAAGTGGAAAGAAATGGGCTACATTTTCTGACACAGAAAACACACGAATAACACTGTGAAACCAGTGATTGAAGGTGGATTTAGCAGTAAAAAGAAAATAGAAAATTCTTTTGAAGCTGGCTATGGGGCGCGCACACACCGCCCGTCACTCTCCTCAAAGGAATACCCCAAATATATAAATCTATAGCCCAAGCAAGAGGAGGCAAGTCGTAACATGGTAAGTGTACCGGAAGGTGCACTTGGAACAACCAAAATGTAGCTCAATAGAAAAGCACCTCCCTTACACCGAGGGGACATCTGTGCAAATCAGATCATTTTGAGCTGAATAGCTAGCCTCACCACACATCATAAATGAATATTTATATATAACCCCCCATAAGATCAAAAAAAATAAACAAACCATTTAATCTCCCCAGTATAGGCGATAGAAAAGGATAAAGCAGCGCAATAGAGAAAGTACCGCAAGGGAAAGCTGAAAGAGAAAATGAAACAACTTGTTAAAGCAATAAAAAGCAAAGATTAAAACTTGTACCTTTTGCATCATGATTTAGCCAGTTCTTATCAGGCGAAGAGAACTTTAGTCTGACCCCCCGAAACTAGACGAGCTACTCCGAGACAGCCTAATAGGGCAAACCCGTCTCTGTGGCAAAAGAGTGGGAAGATCTCCGAGTAGAGGCGACAAACCTAACGAGCCTAGTAATAGCTGGTTGCTCAGGAAATGAATATTAGTTCAGCCTCAAGGCTTCTACTGTCACCCAGGTCATCACCAACAAAGACATCAAGAAAACCTTAAGAGTTATTCAAGAGAGGTACAGCTCTCTTGAAAAAGAACACAACCTTAACAGGCGGATAAAGATCACATTAAATCAAAGGGACTTTGTTTCAGTGGGCCTAAAAGCAGCCACCTGCACAGAAAGCGTTAAAGCTCAGACAAAACCCCACCCTATTATCCCGATAAAACAATCACAATCCCCTAAACCTACAGAGCCACTCTATACAACTATAGAAGCAATAATGCTAAAATTAGTAACAAGAAGGCACGACCTTCTCCAAGCACACGTGTAAGTTAGATCGGACCCACCACTGACAAATAACGGACCCAACCAAAGAGGGAAGTACAGAATAATAATAGAAATCAAGAAAACCCTGTAAAACACAACCGTTAACCCAACACAGGAGTGCGCCACCAAGGAAAGACTAAAAGAAAAAGAAGGAACTCGGCAAACACGAGCCTCGCCTGTTTACCAAAAACATCGCCTCTTGCAAACCAATGTATTAGAGGTCCCGCCTGCCCTGTGACCAAAAGTTTAACGGCCGCGGTATTTTGACCGTGCGAAGGTAGCGTAATCACTTGTCTTTTAAATGAAGACCTGTATGAATGGCATAACGAGGGCTCAACTGTCTCCTTTTTCCAGTCAGTGAAATTGACCTGCTCGTGCAGAGGCGAGCATAACCCCATAAGACGAGAAGACCCTATGGAGCTTAAAACACAAGATCAACTATGCTATCAAGCCAACCACCCACGGAAATAACAGCTAAAAGCATAATAGTACCCTGATCCTAATGTTTTCGGTTGGGGCGACCACGGAGGACAAAATAGCCTCCATGTCGACGGGGGCACTGCCCCTAAAACCTAGGGCGACAGCCCAAAGCAACAGAACATCTGACGAACAATGACCCAGGCTACAAGCCTGATCAACGAACCAAGTTACCCTAGGGATAACAGCGCAATCCTTTCTAAGAGTCCATATCGACGAAAGGGTTTACGACCTCGATGTTGGATCAGGACATCCTAATGGTGCAGCCGCTATTAAGGGTTCGTTTGTTCAACGATTAAAGTCCTACGTGATCTGAGTTCAGACCGGAGTAATCCAGGTCAGTTTCTATCTATGCAGTGACCCTTCCTAGTACGAAAGGACCGGAAGGCTGGGGCCAATGCTACAAGTACGCCTCACCCCAACCTAATGAAAACAACTAAAATAGGTAAAGGGGCACAAACCTCCCCCCTAGAATAGGGCAAGCTGAGATGGCAGAGCTTGGTAATTGCAAAAGGCCTAAGCCCTTTCCAACAGAGGTTCAAATCCTCTTCTTAGCTATGACCTCTCACCTACTAACCTACCTAATTAACCCACTAGCATACATCGTTCCAATCCTATTAGCAGTAGCATTTTTAACCCTCATCGAACGAAAAGTGCTAGGTTATATACAACTACGAAAAGGCCCAAACATCGTTGGACCCTACGGCCTCCTACAACCCATCGCTGATGGTATCAAACTATTTATTAAAGAACCCGTACGCCCCACCACAGCCTCCCCATTTTTATTTTTAGTAACCCCCATTATAGCACTAACCTTGGCCCTTACCCTATGAATACCGCTACCAATACCCTACCCAGTCGCAGACCTCAACCTAGGCATCCTATTTATCCTAGCCCTATCCAGCCTAGCCGTATACTCAATTCTAGGCTCCGGTTGAGCCTCCAATTCAAAATACGCCCTAATCGGGGCACTTCGAGCGGTAGCACAAACAATCTCCTACGAAGTAAGCCTTGGCTTGATCCTCTTATGTATAATTATCTTCACTGGCAATTTCACTCTACACACCTTCAATACTACACAAGAGGCAATTTGACTGCTAGCCCCAGGCTGACCCCTCGCAGCAATATGATACATCTCTACCCTCGCCGAAACAAACCGAGCCCCTTTCGATCTCACAGAGGGGGAATCAGAACTGGTCTCCGGCTTCAACGTAGAATATGCAGGAGGACCCTTCGCCCTATTTTTCTTAGCTGAATACGCCAACATCCTCCTAATAAACACCCTCTCCACAATCCTATTCCTAGGGGCTTACCATAACCCAGTATTACCTGAAATAACAGCACTTAACCTCATAATCAAAGCCTCAATGTTATCAATACTATTTCTGTGAGTACGAGCCTCGTACCCACGATTCCGATACGACCAACTAATACACCTAGTATGAAAAAACTTCCTCCCTATTACCCTAGCCCTTGTATTATGACATGTCTCCCTACCAATTGCCTCTGCTGGACTACCACCACAAATCTAGCACAATATAGGAATCGTGCCTGAAGGTTAAGGGCCACTTTGATAGAGTGGATAATAGGGGTTCAAGTCCCCTCGCTTCCTTAGAAAGAAGGGGTTCGAACCCATCCTCAAGAGATCAAAACTCTTGGTGCTTCCACTACACCACTTCCTAGTAAAGTCAGCTAATTAAAGCTTTTGGGCCCATACCCCAAACATGTTGGTTAAAATCCTTCCTTTACTAATGAACCCCTACGTACTTGCCATCCTGCTTTCAAGCCTAGGAATTGGAACTACCCTAACATTTGCAAGCTCCCACTGACTTTTAGCATGAATGGGCCTAGAAATCAGTACACTAGCCATCATCCCCTTAATAGCACAACAACATCACCCTCGAGCAGTCGAGGCCACAACTAAATACTTCCTCACCCAAGCAACAGCCGCAGCTATAATTTTATTTGCCAGTACCACCAATGCTTGAGCAACAGGAGAATGAAATATCCAAGAAATATCCAACCCCACAGCCTTAGTCCTAATCACCATAGCCCTGGCCCTAAAAATTGGACTCGCCCCCGTCCACTACTGACTCCCAGAAGTACTGCAAGGCCTCGACCTCACCACAGGTCTCATCCTCTCTACCTGACAAAAACTGGCCCCATTTGCCCTAATTTATCAAATCAGTCCAATAATAAACCCAACTCTGATAATTATGCTAGGCCTAGCCTCCACCATCATTGGCGGATGAGGCGGCCTAAACCAGACACAACTACGAAAAATCCTAGCATACTCATCAATCGCCCACCTGGGTTGAATAATGATCGTCATACAGTATTCCCCAAACCTTGCTATCCTAAACCTAATCCTATATATTACCATAACTACTGCGACCTTCCTAACATTCAAAAATGTAGCCTCCACAAAACTAAGTACGCTGACTCTCACTTGATCAAAAACCCCCATAATAACCACAATAGCAATAATAACACTACTTTCCCTGGGGGGCCTCCCCCCATTAACAGGGTTCATACCCAAATGGCTCATCCTCCAAGAACTAACCAAACAGGACCTTCCCCTCACAGCATCAATCATAGCCCTAGCCGCCCTACTCAGCCTATTCTTCTACCTACGAATATGTTATGCAATAACCCTAACAATTGCCCCCAACACCAACAACAACACCTCAACATGACGACAAAAATCATCCCAAACCACCATAACCCTATCAATTACCACCACACTAGCACTAATCCTACTACCCATCACACCAGCAATTATAGCCCTAACAACATAGGGGCTTAGGATAGCAATCTAGACCAAAAGCCTTCAAAGCTTTAAGCAGGAGTGAAAATCTCCTAGCCCCTGTTTAAGACTTGCAGGATATTACCCCACATCTTCTGAATGCAACCCAGATACTTTAATTAAGCTAAAGCCTTACTAGATGAGAAGGCCTCGATCCTACAAAATCTTAGTTAACAGCTAAGCGCCCCATCCAGCGAGCATTCATCTACTTCCTCCCGCCATAGCGGGAAGGAGGCGGGAGGAAGTCCCGGCAGGCGACGAGCCCGCGTCTTCAGGTTTGCAATCTGATGTGGTCTTCACCACGGGACTTGATAAGAAGGGGATTTTAACCTCTGTGCATGGGGCTACAACCCACCGCTTAAACACTCAGCCATCTTACCTGTGGCAATCACCCGTTGATTCTTTTCTACTAACCACAAAGACATTGGCACCCTGTATTTAGTATTTGGTGCCTGAGCAGGCATGGTCGGCACAGCCCTCAGCCTTCTGATCCGTGCCGAACTGAGCCAACCCGGTGCCCTGCTTGGCGATGATCAGATCTACAATGTTATCGTTACAGCCCACGCCTTTGTCATGATTTTCTTTATAGTAATACCCATCATAATTGGCGGATTCGGAAACTGACTAGTCCCCCTAATAATTGGGGCCCCAGACATGGCATTTCCTCGCATGAACAATATAAGCTTCTGACTCCTACCCCCATCTTTCCTGCTCCTTTTAGCCTCCTCTGGGGTAGAGGCCGGAGCCGGCACAGGATGAACTGTTTACCCTCCGCTGGCGGGAAACCTGGCCCATGCGGGAGCCTCTGTAGACCTAACCATTTTCTCCCTTCACCTGGCTGGGGTTTCGTCCATTTTGGGGGCTATTAATTTTATTACTACCATTATTAACATGAAACCCCCCGCAGTATCCCAATATCAGACACCTCTGTTTGTGTGATCTGTATTAGTCACGGCCGTACTTCTCCTACTATCACTGCCAGTGCTAGCTGCAGGGATCACAATGCTCCTAACAGACCGAAATTTAAACACCACTTTCTTTGACCCAGCCGGAGGAGGAGACCCCATCCTCTACCAACACCTATTTTGATTCTTTGGCCACCCAGAGGTATACATTCTAATTCTACCGGGATTCGGCATGATCTCCCATATTGTAGCATACTATGCCGGCAAAAAGGAACCTTTTGGCTACATAGGGATAGTATGAGCTATGATGGCCATTGGGCTACTAGGCTTTATCGTATGAGCCCATCACATGTTTACAGTCGGGATGGACGTAGATACACGGGCCTACTTTACCTCCGCCACAATAATTATTGCCATCCCCACAGGTGTCAAAGTCTTTAGCTGATTGGCCACCCTCCATGGTGGTTCAATTAAATGAGATACCCCCCTACTTTGGGCCTTAGGCTTTATTTTCCTATTCACAGTGGGAGGCTTAACGGGAATTGTCTTAGCCAACTCGTCTCTAGATATTGTACTTCACGACACCTACTACGTTGTAGCACATTTCCACTATGTATTATCAATGGGAGCTGTGTTCGCCATCATAGGGGCCTTCGTACACTGATTCCCGCTTTTCACGGGTTATACACTACACGGCACCTGGTCCAAAATCCACTTTGCTGTAATATTTGTAGGTGTCAATTTAACATTCTTCCCCCAACACTTCCTAGGCCTCGCAGGAATGCCCCGCCGATACTCAGACTACCCGGACGCATACGCCCTGTGAAACACCGTCTCCTCAATCGGCTCACTGATCTCATTAGTTGCTGTGATTATATTCCTATTTATTCTGTGAGAAGCATTCGCGGCTAAACGAGAAGTTGTGTCAGTAGAACTAACAACCACAAATGTAGAATGACTTCACGGCTGCCCACCCCCATATCACACCTATGAAGAGCCTGCCTTTGTGCAAGTGCAATCAACCAGCTAACCGGTCCACGAGAAAGGAAGGAATCGAACCCCCATTTGCTGGTTTCAAGCCAGCCGCATAACCGCTCTGCCACTTTCTTATTCCCATGAGACACTAGTAAAATTGCTATAACACTGCCTTGTCAAGGCAGAATTGCAGGTTAAAGGCCTGCGTGCCTTAAGTCCAAGGACTAAATGGCACATCCATCACAATTAGGATTCCAAGACGCGGCCTCACCTGTAATAGAAGAACTTCTCCACTTCCATGACCACACACTAATGATTGTCTTCCTAATCAGCACTCTAGTACTTTACATTATTGTGGCCATGGTGTCAACTAAACTAACAAACAAATACGTACTGGACTCCCAAGAAATTGAAATTGTATGAACAGTACTCCCAGCAGTAATTTTAATCTTAATTGCCCTACCTTCCCTTCGAATTCTTTACCTAATAGACGAGATTAATGACCCCCACCTAACAATTAAAGCTATAGGACACCAATGATACTGAAGTTATGAATACACGGACTATGAAGACCTGGGCTTCGACTCCTACATAATCCCCACACAAGACCTCACCCCAGGGCAATTCCGACTCCTAGAAGCAGACCATCGAATGGTAGTGCCCATAGAATCCCCAATTCGAGTTCTAGTCTCCGCAGAAGACGTACTCCACTCCTGAGCAGTGCCAGCCCTAGGCATCAAAATAGACGCAGTGCCCGGACGCCTAAATCAAACAGCCTTTATCACCTCCCGACCGGGAGTTTATTATGGCCAATGTTCTGAAATCTGCGGAGCTAACCACAGCTTCATGCCAATTGTAGTCGAAGCAGTCCCCCTAGAACACTTTGAAAACTGATCTTCATTAATACTAGAAGAATCCTCACTAAGAAGCTAAATAGGGAATAGCGTTAGCCTTTTAAGCTAAAGACTGGTGACCCCCAACCACCCTTAGTGACATGCCCCAACTTAACCCCAGCCCATGATTTATAATCTTAGTTTTCTCATGACTTATTTTCCTAATTGTTCTACCACCCAAAGTGCTAGGCCATACCTTCACGAACGAACCCACCCATAAAAATGCGGAAAAGACTAAACCTGAACCCTGAACCTGACCATGATCCTAAGCTTTTTTGACCAATTCATGAGCCCCACGCACCTGGGAATCCCCTTAATTGCTCTAGCACTCAGCCTTCCATGAGTACTCATCCCCACCCCCACTAACCGATGACTAAACAACCGCCTCTTAACCCTCCAAGGTTGATTCATCAACCGCTTTACACAACAACTCATACTACCCATCAATCTAGGCGGGCACAAGTGAGCTGTTCTGTTAACAGCCCTAATGCTACTCTTAATCACACTTAACCTACTCGGCCTCCTCCCCTACACCTTCACCCCTACAACCCAACTCTCCCTCAACATGGGACTCGCCGTCCCCCTGTGACTAGCCACCGTAATTATTGGCATACGAAACCAACCCACCGCCGCCCTAGGCCACCTGCTGCCAGAAGGAACCCCCGTTCCCCTCATCCCTGTCTTAATTATTATCGAAACAATCAGCCTATTTATCCGCCCACTAGCGCTAGGCGTTCGACTCACGGCAAACCTAACTGCAGGTCATCTATTGATTCAACTAATTGCCACTGCCGCCTTCGTACTCCTTCCAATAATACCGGCCGTAGCTATTTTAACATCAACAGTGCTATTTTTACTAACCCTGCTAGAAGTGGCCGTAGCAATAATTCAAGCATACGTATTTGTTCTTCTACTAAGTCTCTACCTACAAGAAAACGTCTAATGGCCCGCCAAGCACACGCATATCACATGGTCGACCCCAGCCCCTGACCCCTAACCGGAGCAGTAGCTGCCCTCCTGATAACATCGGGACTTGCAGTCTGATTCCACTTTAACTCCACAGTACTTATAACAATAGGACTCACCCTGCTTCTCCTAACCGTATACCAATGATGACGAGATATTATTCGAGAAGGCACATTTCAAGGACACCACACACCCCCTGTCCAAAAAGGGCTTCGATACGGAATAATTCTATTTATCACCTCAGAAGTTTTCTTTTTCCTGGGCTTTTTCTGAGCATTTTACCACGCAAGCCTAGCCCCGACACCAGAACTAGGGGGATGCTGACCCCCAACTGGCATCATCACCTTGGACCCCTTTGAAGTACCTCTACTTAATACAGCAGTACTGTTAGCCTCCGGCGTCACAGTCACTTGAGCCCACCACAGCATCATAGAGCGCGAACGCAAACAAACCATTCAAGCACTAGCCCTAACAATCCTACTGGGGTTTTACTTCACAGCCCTCCAAGCAATAGAATATTACGAAGCTCCATTTACCATCGCCGATGGGGTATACGGCTCCACCTTCTTTGTCGCAACCGGGTTCCACGGACTTCACGTCATTATCGGCTCTACCTTCCTAGCGGTCTGCCTTCTCCGACAAATCCAATATCACTTCACATCCGAACACCACTTTGGATTTGAAGCCGCCGCATGATACTGACACTTCGTAGATGTAGTTTGACTATTCTTATACGTCTCTATTTATTGATGAGGATCATAACCTTTCTAGTATCAACATTCAGTACAAGTGACTTCCAATCATTTAGCCTTGGTTAAAATCCAAGGAAAGGTAATGAACCTAATTATAGCAGTCCTAGCAATTGCAACCACCCTATCCTGCATCCTAGCAATCGTTGCATTCTGGCTACCACAAATAAACCCTGACTCAGAAAAACTCTCCCCCTACGAGTGCGGCTTTGACCCCCTCGGGTCCGCCCGCCTTCCTTTTTCACTGCGATTTTTTTTAGTGGCAATCTTATTCCTCCTGTTTGACTTAGAAATTGCACTATTACTCCCCCTACCATGGGGAGATCAACTAGCCTCTCCCACCGCCGCCCTACTTTGAGCAACAACCATTTTAATCCTATTAACCCTAGGCCTCATTTATGAATGAACCCAAGGGGGGCTTGAATGAGCCGAATAGATGACTAGTCCAAAGTAAGACCGCTGATTTCGGCTCAACTAATTATGGTGCAAGTCCATAGTCGTCTTATGACCCCTGTACACTTCAGCTTCAGCTCCGCCTTCATGTTAGGACTAATAGGATTAACCTTCCACCGAACCCACCTCCTCTCCGCCCTTCTCTGCCTAGAAGGAATAATACTATCTCTATTTATTGCCCTCTCCCTCTGATCCCTTCAACTAGAATCCACCACCTATGCCACCGCCCCAATACTACTACTAGCATTCTCGGCATGCGAAGCCGGAGCAGGCCTGGCCCTCCTTGTAGCTACCACCCGTACACATGGCACAGACCACCTCCAAAATCTAAATCTCCTACAATGCTAAAAATTATAATCCCAACACTAATGCTATTTCCAACGACCTGACTTGTAACCCCAAAATGACTTTGAACCACAACAACAGCCCAAGCCCTAGTCATTGCCACCGCAAGCCTGACTCTACTTAACTGAAACTCAGAAACCGGTTGAACCTCCTCAAACCCCTATCTGGGCACAGATCCACTCTCCACGCCCCTACTCGTCTTGACATGCTGACTTCTCCCCTTAATAATTCTAGCAAGCCAAAACCACATCTCCCCAGAGCCAATCAACCGCCAACGAACCTACATCACCCTACTAGTGTCCCTCCAACTATTCCTAATTATAGCCTTTGGGGCCACCGAAATTATCCTATTCTATATCATATTTGAAGCCACACTAATCCCAACCCTAATTATTATTACACGATGGGGAAACCAAACCGAGCGACTCAACGCAGGCACCTATTTTCTGTTTTATACCCTAGCCGGATCCCTCCCCCTGCTAGTTGCCCTACTAATTCTGCAAAAAGAACTAGGCTCCCTTTCAATATTGATTATTCAATATATACAACCCGCCCCGCTATGCACTTGAGCCGACAAAATCTGATGGGCGGCCTGCTTAATCGCCTTCCTAGTGAAAATACCCCTATACGGGGCCCACCTCTGACTCCCAAAAGCGCACGTAGAGGCCCCAATTGCAGGATCCATAGTCCTGGCCGCCGTACTACTAAAACTTGGCGGCTACGGCATAATACGAATGATTATTATGCTAGAACCGACATCCAAAAATCTCGCGTACCCATTTATTATTCTAGCTTTATGAGGCATTATTATGACCGGGTCAATTTGTCTGCGTCAAACGGACCTAAAATCCCTAATTGCATATTCATCAGTAAGTCATATAGGACTGGTAGTAGCAGGAATCCTCATCCAAACCCCCTGAGGCTTTACCGGAGCCATTATTCTGATGATCGCGCACGGCCTAGCATCCTCCGCATTATTCTGCTTAGCAAACACTAACTACGAACGCCTTCATAGCCGAACCCTGCTTCTTGCACGGGGAATACAAGCCGTACTCCCCCTAATAGCCACATGATGATTTATCGCCAACCTAGCCAACCTGGCCCTCCCTCCTCTCCCCAACCTAATAGGAGAACTAGTTATTATTACCTCAATATTCAACTGATCAAACTGAACAATCATCCTTACAGGGGGAGGAACCCTCATTACCGCCAGCTACTCCCTCTACATATATCTAATAACACAACGAGGCCCAGTATCCACCTTAATTATGGCAGTTGAACCATCCCACACACGAGAACACCTACTCATAGCACTACACCTCATCCCCATTATTTTACTGATGCTAAAGCCAGAACTCATGTGAGGCTGATGTTTCTGTAAACATAGTTTAAACAAAATATTAGATTGTGGTTCTAAAGATGGGAGCTAAACCCTCCTTGTTCACCGAGAGAAGCCGGGGGCACTAAGAACTGCTAATTCTTCAGCACCATGGTTCAAATCCATGGGTCACTCGGCTTTTAAAGGATAATAGTTCATCCATTGGTCTTAGGAACCAAAAACTCTTGGTGCAACTCCAAGTAGAAGCTATGCATTTACCAACACTCATCTTTAGCTCAACCCTCCTAATCATTTTTATTCTTCTAACATACCCCCTCATCGTATCCCTCAACCCCAGCCCTCTCAACAAAAAATGGGCAACCACCCATGTCAAAACCGCGGTTCAAACAGCCTTCTATGCTAGCCTACTCCCCCTTGCAGTATTCTTTGACCAAGGCATAGAAGTTATTACTACTAACTGACATTGAATAAATATTGCCACCTTTGACATTAACATCAGCTTCAAATTTGACCAATACTCAATTATCTTTACACCCGTAGCCCTCTACGTAACTTGATCAATTTTAGAGTTTGCCTCATGATACATACACTCGGACCCCAACATAAACCGATTCTTCAAATATCTGCTCCTATTTTTGATTGCCATAATCACCCTAGTCACAGCCAACAACATATTTCAGCTGTTCATCGGCTGAGAAGGGGTGGGCATTATATCCTTCCTATTAATCGGATGATGGTACGGACGCGCGGACGCCAACACCGCCGCCTTACAAGCAGTTATTTACAACCGGGTAGGAGATATTGGACTAATTTTAAGCATAGCATGATTTGCAATAAACATAAACACCTGGGAAATTCAACAAATATTCGCCTCCCCCCAAGACAACCAAGCAACCCTACCACTCATAGGCCTAATCCTAGCTGCCACAGGAAAATCAGCCCAATTCGGTCTCCACCCCTGACTCCCCTCAGCAATAGAAGGTCCAACACCGGTCTCTGCCCTACTACACTCTAGCACCATGGTCGTGGCCGGCATCTTCCTACTCATCCGGCTCCACCCCCTAATGGAACACAACCAAATCGCCCTAACAACCTGCCTCTGCCTTGGAGCTACAACTACCTTATTCACCGCTGCCTGTGCCCTAACACAAAATGACATCAAAAAAATCGTGGCCTTTTCCACATCCAGCCAACTAGGCCTAATGATGGTTACCATCGGCTTAAATCAGCCCCAACTAGCCTTCCTACACATCTGTACCCACGCATTCTTCAAAGCAATACTGTTCCTATGCTCCGGATCTATTATCCACAGCCTTAACGATGAACAAGACATCCGAAAAATAGGAGGCCTTCACACCATGCTTCCGCTCACCTCCACCTGCCTCACCATTGGCAGTCTAGCCCTAACCGGGATACCATTTCTCTCCGGGTTTTTCTCAAAAGACGCCATCATTGAAGCCCTGAACACATCACACCTGAACGCCTGAGCCCTAACCCTAACTCTCATTGCCACCTCCTTCACAGCCGTATATAGCTTCCGAGTTATCTTCTTCGCCTCTATGGGCTCCCCCCGATTCCTCCCCCTATCACCCCTCAACGAAAACAACCCAACAGTAATCAACCCAATCAAACGACTTGCCTGAGGAAGCATCCTAGCCGGACTGTTTATTACCTCTAACTTTTTACCAGCAAAAACACCAATTATAACCATACCCACAACCCTTAAATTATCCGCACTACTAGTAACAGCTCTAGGATTACTCATAGCCCTAGAACTAACAAGCCTAACAAACAAACAACTAAAAATTACCCCCACAATTCCACTACACAACTTCTCCAACATGCTAGGATACTTCCCATCAATCATTCATCGCCTAGCCCCAAAAATTAAACTGAGCCTAGGACAAACTATAGCAACTCACCTAATTGACCAAACATGACTAGAAAAAGTAGGGCCAAAAGGAATTACAACTAGCCAAATCCCACTAATTAAAGCCACAAACAACATTCAACAAGGTTTGATCAAAACATATCTTACAATCTTCTTTCTAACCACCACACTATCAATCTTCCTCATCACACTAATCTAAACAGCACGAAGAGCCCCCCGACTGAGCCCCCGAGTAAGCTCCAGCACTACAAACAAAGTCAACAACAATACCCACCCCGACACCACTAATATCGCTCCCCCTAAAGAGTACATAAGTGCCACCCCACTAAAATCCCCCCGAAGCAAGGACAGATCCTTAAACTCATCAACAACCACCCAAGAATACGAATACCAATCACCCCCCACCAAACCACCCACAACTAAAACCCCCGTAATGTAAACCACTACATAAAACAACACCGACCAATCCCCCCATGTCTCAGGATAAGGCTCTGCAGCTAATGCCGCAGAATAAGCAAACACCACCAACATCCCACCAAGATAAATCAAAAATAAAACTAAAGAAAGAAAAGAACCACCATGCCCAACCAAAATACCACACCCCACCGCAGCAGCCACAACTAACCCCAAGGCCGCGAAGTAAGGAGCAGGATTCGAAGCTACCCCCACCAAACCTAAAACTAACCCAATTAAAACTAAAAAAGTAAAATAAAACATAATTTTTACTCGGACTCTAACCAAGACCAATGACTTGAAAAACCACCGTTGTTAATTCAACTATAAAAACCAATGGCAAACATCCGAAAAACACACCCACTACTTAAAATTATTAATGGAGCATTTATTGACCTCCCCACACCCTCCAACATCTCCGTGTGATGAAATTTTGGCTCACTCCTAGGCCTCTGCCTTGTCACACAAATCCTAACGGGACTATTCCTTGCAATACACTACACAGCTGACATTTCGACGGCCTTCTCCTCCGTTGCCCACATCTGCCGAGACGTAAATTACGGATGACTAATCCGAAATATTCATGCAAACGGGGCCTCTTTCTTCTTTATCTGCTTGTACCTTCACGTGGCACGAGGTATATACTATGGTTCATACCTCCAAAAAGAAACCTGAAACATCGGAGTAATCCTCCTGCTTCTCACCATAATAACCGCCTTCGTGGGATATGTACTGCCCTGAGGACAGATGTCATTTTGAGGGGCAACCGTCATCACCAACCTCCTCTCCGCCTTTCCGTACATCGGCGACACGCTGGTACAATGAATCTGAGGCGGCTTTTCAGTAGACAACGCCACCCTTACCCGATTTTTCGCCTTCCACTTTCTTCTACCATTCGTAATCGCTGGAGTTAGCATAATTCACCTCCTATTTCTACACCAAACAGGATCAAACAACCCAACAGGATTAAACTCAGACGCAGACAAAGTAACATTCCACCCGTACTTCTCATACAAAGACTTATTGGGATTCATTCTGATGCTAGTCGGACTCACCTCCGTAGCACTATTCTCCCCCAACCTCCTCGGCGACCCAGACAACTTCACACCCGCTAACCCCCTTGTCACTCCCCCACACATCAAGCCCGAGTGATATTTTCTCTTCGCCTACGCCATTCTCCGATCCATCCCAAATAAACTAGGCGGGGTTCTAGCCCTTCTATTCTCTATCCTAGTCCTAATATTAGTGCCAATACTCCACACCTCTAAACAACGAGGAAACACATTCCGACCCCTCTCCCAAATTCTATTCTGGGCCCTAGTGGCCGACATACTAGTGCTCACATGAATCGGAGGCCAACCAGTTGAACACCCGTTCGTCTTAATTGGACAGGTGGCCTCCACAGTTTATTTTGCCCTATTCCTAATCGCCCTCCCTCTGACAGGCTTACTAGAAAATAAAGCCTTAAACTGAAACTGCCCTAGTAGCTTAGACATCAAAGCACCGGTCTTGTAAACCGAAGATCGAAGGTTAAAATCCTTCCTAGCGCCCCTCAGAGAAAAGAGAATTCAACTCTCACCCTTAACTCCCAAAGCTAAGATTCTACATTAAACTATTCTCTGACATACTATGTTTAATCCACATTAATTTCTAGTCACCATACATTAATGCTCGTACATACATTAAATTGTTTAAGTACATAGGACATATTATGTTTAATCCACATTAATTTCCAGTCACCACACAGAATGTTTCATCTACCATCAAATGGTTCACACCATTATCTCTATGTGACCTAACATGCCAATTCCTGAGACCATAATATGTAGTAAGAGCCGAACATTCTATTCTGTCCGGAACATAGGGTTAATGAGATGAAGGGCAGTAATTGTAGAATTACATAACTGAACTATTACTGGCATCTGGTTCCTATTTCAGGTCCAATCAGTGGCTACACCCCATAACTAGATCGTTACTGGCATCTGATTAATGTTAGAAGTACCAACAGTCCGTGACCCCCCATGCCAAGAACCCCATCAACATTTGGTAATCTTTATTTTTAGGTCTACATTCACTGACATGCGGAGCTCCTTCAGAGGAGGTGAATACAGGGTGGAACATTTGTGTTTGCTCGAAGTTAATTAATAGTGAATGACTTAATGACATATCCTGAATATCACACATAGTCTGTACCATGTACATGTAGTGAGCGTTTACCGAGGCCTGAGTCTTACCCCCACATAGTAATCAAATGCCACAAACGTTTGTTATCGACAAACCCCCTACCCCCTTTACGCCAGACAAGCCTTATATTTCCTGTCAAACCCCAAAAGCAGGACTGACTTGTCATCAACGTACATCCGATTACCCCAACATGCCTAGCTGTACAAATATTTATTCACTATATTTTCATGTATATATTATTGTACATCACACAAAATAATATATA